CGATTCATGGATCTCTCGGTTCGAGAAATAAGAGGATCGAACCATTTCTTCTGACTCTTTTTCAAATTCGAGAAATGTTGGTTGATCGTATATTTCATTATAGTTCTATGATTCAGAGTATCATTTCCTATTTGATCCCTTTGAATTCCATATTCGAAGTTGCGATCGGATCTATTCATTAAAAAGAATTGATTCGATACATTTCTTATGTACCCATGGGTGCTATATTGGATTTGAATCAGATTTTGGATCAATCTATATTGATTGACTGCCTTCATTATGTTGTTGCTAGCAAATACCACTCTTTTTGGTTTTGGATCTTCCAAAGCATTCCCGCAGGAGATCCGGACCCATTTTTTTCTGATCCTTCGATAAAAAGATTCATTCTCTTCATAAAAAATAGGAGGTAGAACCAATAAAGATTTCTTTTTCGATTCATCCCTGGAGTTGAATACCTCATTCAAGAATTTTTTTGGATCCAATCTGTAGGAATCAATAGAAAAGGCAAATCCCTTATGATACACCAGATCCGGCTCGGTTATTGATAGAGTTAATAGATCTGCCATTTCTTGAAATCTCTCTTCTGATTTAAAATCGTGGTGCAACGTGTATCCTCCCCTGTTCCGGTCATGGAATAGATGAAATAAATCAAAAAATGAATTTTGGTTCAAGAATGAAATCTTATTGGAACTGTCCGGTTCATCCTTCGGAACCATATCACATCCCGGATCTGATAAAATAGGATGAATTGATGCGGTATTTTGTAAATACGTAATTATCTTGAATATATCAACCATTTCTTTATTTTCCGATCTCCTGGAAGGGACAAAAGAAAAATCTTGTTGTTTCTTCAACAATTTCTGATCTCTAGTGGACCCCTCCGTAGGATTCGAACCCAGATGAAGTTCTGACCACCTGTCAGAGAAAAAAGAACGAATTGATCTTGTAGGATTCCCAAGAAATTCTTCGATTTCTTCCGGAAGCAGATGATTATTCATCTGCTTCTCACGTTCCGTGAATAGCCGGGACATTGAGGAATCCTCAGAAAGGCATTTCGGGAATCGGTCTGATTCTATCTCTGTTCGTTCCGTTTGAAGAAAGGAAGGATCCCAAAGAATCGATCTTTCTTTTAGTTGTTGAATCTCTCTTTGATTGATCAATGTGTGATATTCCGAATCCTCATTACTAATGGAATCAAAATGATCTCTGGATTGATCAGAAGATCCTTTCAATTGGCTAGAATCCGTTACTTGAACGAAAATAGATCTTGTGGAATCATCATATTGCATATTTGACGATACATTCCTCAAAAAATCCGATTCGTGTGGATTCTTCCCCCAACTAACGAAGAGATCTTGGCGGAATTGCCACATATGAAATTGAGCACAATTTTGCAAAGAAATACCCCACTTGTTTCTCGAGAGGAGATGGGAAACATGCTCAATATCATTTGATTGAATAGTTGACCCAGCTCCTTGTTGTTTGAAGAAGCCCTCCACTTCAATCGGTCTTTTTTCACGAAAAGCAGACATGAGATAACAAATCCAGTGTTTCACTAAGATTTCGAATAGCTGTCCCGAATTCAAGTTAATTATGTTTCGCTTCTTCCTCGGAGAAAGACGATCAAACAATTCCCAATCACGGTCCTTGCGGATCGGATCATCCGTATAGGATACAAAAGGAGACTCCAGATATTTGATATCTTTCTCTTTGAATGAGATCTCAATTCCAGCTACGGTTTCATTAGATATCTTACAACTAGAATCCCTCTTTTTTCCGATCCGGTTCCTCCACCACCGCGAACCCCAGTTAGATTCAGGCATGATACACTTTTTAGTTATTGGGAGAACCCAAGTACTCTCTTTCGGATCCATGAAACAACTCTCAGAGATCTTTTTTCCTTTTGGAAGATACAGGAGCGAAACAATCAACCTATTGATATTGGAAGACCCAAAAGATTCTTCCAATGTATCATTTCTGGGTCCAATGGAATTCATAGGTATAGGAAGAAGCCCCATCAAATAGAGATTTTTGCTTTCGACCCTATTTCGATTGTTAATACGATTACGATATATAAGGACCGCTACTGCAAGCAGTACTACTACACCTTTGATCGTGAAATATCGATTGTTTGTTGAACCCTGTGAATCGCGTGAAAGTAGGATACTCCAAATTCGGGGGTCAAAGAGTTTCATAAAACGTTCTTGGTGGAAAAAAATGTGAGTGAAAGATCCCACGGAATCGAATTTGGTCCACGAATCTAAGAAATAGTGAGAATTCTTGATCTCTCTCAATATCTCTCTCAATTCGAAGATCCAGGATTTTAATGGATGTCGTTTCACTGCTTCCTGCTTCATTGATTCCTCCTAAGGATTTCATTTAAATTGGAATTTGGTTATTCACGATGTACGACGATCCCCGTTACGCATCCATGGCTGAATGGTTAAAGCGCCCAACTCATAATTGGCAAATTCGTAGGTTCAATTCCTGCTGGATGCACGCCAACGGGAACGTTCAATACGTCTATTGGAATTGGCTCTGTATCAATGAAATCTCATCATCCATACATAACGAATTGGTATGGTATATTCATACCATAACATATGAACAGTAAGAAATAGAATTCTTATCGATACTGGAACTCATAGGGAAGAAAATGGATTTATGGATGGAATCAAATATGCAGTATTTACAGACAAAAGTATTCGGTTATTGGGGAACAATCAATATACTTCTAATGTCGAATCAGGATCAACTAGGACAGAAATAAAGCATTGGGTCGAACTCTTCTTTGGTGTCAAGGTAATAGCTATGAATAGTCATCGACTCCCGGGAAAGGGTAGAAGAATGGGACCCATTATGGGACATACAATGCATTACAGACGTATGATCATTACGCTTCAACCGGGTTATTCTATTCCACCTCTTAGAAAGAAAAGAACTTAAATCAAAATACTTAATAACACGGCGATACATTTATACAAAACTTCTACCCCGAGCACACGCAATGGAGCCGTCGGCAGTCAAGTGAAATCCAATCCACGAAATAATTTGATCTATGGACAGCGTCGTTGTGGTAAAGGTCGTAATGCCAGAGGAATCATTACCGCAAGGCATATAGGGGGAGGTCATAAGCGTCTATACCGTAAAATCGATTTTCGACGGAATGAAAAAGACATATCTGGTAGAATCGTAACCGTAGAATACGACCCTAATCGAAATGCATATATTTGTCTCATACACTATGGGGATGGTGAGAAGAGATATATTTTACATCCCAGAGGGGCTATCATTGGAGATACCATTGTTTCTGGTACAGAAGTTCCTATCTCAATGGGAAATGCCCTACCTTTGAGTGCGGTTTGAACCATTGATTTACGTAATTGGAAGTAACCAATTAGGTTTACAACGAAACCTAGAAATCGATCACTGATCCAATTTGAGTACCTCTACGGGATAGACCTCAACAGAAAACTGAAGAGTAATGGCAGCAAGTGATTGAGTTCAGTAGTTCCTCATATAAAATTATTGACTCTAGAGATATAGTAATATGGAGAAGACAAAATTGTTTGAAGCACCGATAGAGCCGGAAGCGCCCCTTGTTTCAAAGAGAGGAGGACGGGTTATTCACATTTCATTTGATGGTCAGAGGCGAATTGAAAGCTAAGCAGTGGTAATTTTACCCCCCCGGGAAAAATAGAGATGTCTCCTACGTTACCCGTAATATGTGGAAGTATCGACGTAATTTCATAAAGTCATTCGGTCTGAATGCTACATGAAGAACATAAGCCAGATGAAGGAACGGGGAGACCTAGGATGTAGAAGATCATAACATGAGTGATTCGGCAGATTTGGATTCCTATATATCCACTCGTGTGGTATTTCATCATACGATTCATATGAGATCCATCTGTCTAGATATCATCATATACATCCAGAAAGCCGTATGCTTTGGAAGAAGCTTGTACAGTTTGGGAAGGGATTTTGATTGATCAAAAAGAAGAATCTACTTCAACCGATATGCCCTTAGGCACGGCCATACATAACATAGAAATCACACTTGGAAAGGGTGGACAATTAGCGAGAGCAGCGGGTGCTGTAGCGAAACTGATTGCAAAAGAGGGTAAATCGGCCACATTAAAATTACCATCTGGGGAGGTCCGTTTGATATCCAAAAACTGCTCAGCAACAGTCGGACAAGTGGGTAATGTTGGGGTGAACCAGAAAAGTTTGGGTAGAGCCGGATCTAAGTGTTGGCTAGGTAAGCGTCCTGTAGTAAGAGGAGTAGTTATGAACCCTGTAGACCATCCCCATGGGGGTGGCGAAGGGAGGGCCCCAATTGGTAGAAAAAAACCCGCAACCCCTTGGGGTTATCCTGCGCTTGGAAGAAGAAGTAGAAAAAGGAATAAATATAGTGATAGTTTGATTCTTCGTCGCCGTAGTAAATAGGAGAATATTGAAAATAGAATATGTTTCCTCATCTTTACAAAAAAAAGGAGTAATTAGCTGTGACACGTTCACTAAAAAAAAATCCTTTTGTAGCTAATCATTTATTGATAAAAATTGCGAAGCTCAACACGAGGGCAGAAAAAGATACAATCGTAACTTGGTCCCGGGCATCTACCATTATACCCACAATGATCGGCCATACAATTGCTATTCATAATGGAAAGGAACATTTGCCTATTTATATAACAGATCGTATGGTAGGTCACAAATTGGGAGAATTTGCACCTACTCTGAATTTCCGGGGGCATGCGAGAAACGATAATAAATCTCGTCGTTAATATATTAATTAATAAAGTGGATATGGGTGCTCATCGTTTATTGGTGGGAGGTGAACCTTATGATAAAGAGTGACCCAGATGTAGAAGTATACGCTTTAGGTCAACATATACGTATGTCTGCTCATAAAGCGCGAAGAGTAATTGATCAGATTCGTGGGCGTCCCTACGAGGAAACACTTATGATACTAGAACTCATGCCTTATCGAGCGTGTTATCCCATTTTAAAATTAGTTTATTCTGCAGCAGCAAATGCTAGTCACAATATGGGATTCAACGAAACGGCTTTAATCATTAGTCAAGCTGAAGTTAATGAAGGTACTAGCATGAAAAAGTTAAAACCCCGAGCCCGAGGACGTAGTTATCCGATAAAAAGACCCACCTGTCATATAACTATTGTATTGCAAGATACATCTAAAGATAAAAACTATTTCATATGGTTAAGAAAATATGGATGGGTATATAAAGATAAGTATACAGATGTCATAGAGAGGTATCTATATATGATGGATCATATGCTATATCGTAACAGAATGACGTGGGCTAATAGAGAAATGATATGGACTTATAGAGATAGCGAGGTGCTATGGGACAAAAAATAAATCCACTCGGTTTCCGACTTGGTACAACCCAAAGTCATCATTCTGTTTGGTTTGCACAACCAAAAAGTTATTCCGAGGGTCTCCAGGAAGATCAAAAAATACAGGATTGTATCAAGAATTATGTACAAAAAAATAGGAAAATATCCTCGGGTGCCGAGGGAATTGCACGCATAAAGATTCAAAAAAGAATCGATCTGATCCAGGTCATAATATATATGGGATTCCCAAAATTGTTCATAGAGGGCAGCCCGCGAGGAATTGAAGAATTACAGAGCAATGCACAAAAAGAATTTCATTCTGTGAACCAAAAACTTAACATTGCTATCACAAGAGTTGAAAAACCGTATGGACAACCTAATATTCTTGCAGAATTTATAGCCGAACAATTAAAGAATAGAGTTTCGTTTCGAAAGGCAATGAAAAAAGCTATTGAATTAACTGAAAAAGCAGATACAAAGGGAATTCAAGTACAAATTGCAGGGCGTATCGACGGAAAGGAAATAGCACGTGTCGAATGGATCAGAGAAGGTAGGGTTCCCCTACAAACCATTCGAGCCAAAATTGATTATTGTTCCTATACAGTTCGAACTATCTATGGGGCATTAGGAATCAAAATTTGGATATTTGCAGACGAGGAATAATGGGCCTTTCGTTGTCTTTCTGTTCCATCCATCCGGCAATTGAATAAAAAATCACAAACTCGTTCATTTTTTTCCGTTCAATCAAAAAATGAGAATTTTTTCGAATTCTTAATTCTATAGGGTTGAATAACAATTCGATTGACTCCATCTCCATATAATTGCTATGCTTAGTGTGTGACTCGTTGGTTTTTTATTTAGAGTTAGGTTAGGATTAAAAAACAAAGGGCCATCCCCTAGTATGAACTAATAACTATATAACTAATAACCAGCTCATTGCTTCGTATTATCTGGATCCAAGGAACCAGTCGCTATATGATGTATTGATCATATTGTTGTAGCAACTGAAGCATTTTTTTTTACATTTTACATAAAAGAAAAATCAATCTATAAGGTTGTGAAGCAAAAACAAAGGGATATGGATAAATGGAGGGGTGAGAGAAAGAAAGAAAAAGAATAGCAATGATATATGATTCCAATATGTATGGTCTATGAACTATCTTATAAAAGGCAATGTAATAAAGCATTAATGTATTCGTCCATAATTAATAATTAGATTCGATGAATATGAATACAATTTATACGAAAAATCAAAAAGAATAAAGAGCGCCGAGTCAATAAAGACTGAGAAGATTGATTCAGGAACAAATTTTATTAGGAGCTCCATTGCAGAGTTCGGGCCTAGTCATTAATCGAGAAGCGATGGGAACGACAGAACCTGTGACTGAGGAAGATTCCCTTGAAAACGAATCCTAATGATTCATTGGGTGGGATGGCGGAACGAGCCAAGAACCAATTCATTTATTCTGATAGGTCATGGAACGCCCCTACGAATGAAAGGGATGTTGAAAGAGCAAATATTCGCCCGCGAAAGCCTTACTGGATTGCTAAGTTTTGGGCAATTCAATAAAAATAAATAAAATAAAGGTAAAAATGAGGATTCATTAATTATAAAATTGAATTTCTCATTTTATTTTATTCCTACGTGTACGTGACAGATTATATCTCAAAAAATTCCATGATTCATTATTCATTCAATTCAAAATCAAAATATATACAATATTATTTAATCGTTTCATTCGCGAGGAGCTGGATGAGAAGAAACTCTCATGTCCAGTTCTGCAGTAGAGATGGCATTGAGAAACAACCATCAACTATAACCCCAAAAGAACCAGATTTCGTAAACAACATAGAGGAAGAATGAAGGGAATATCTTATCGAGGCAATCGAATTTGTTTCGGCGGATACGCCCTTCAGGCACTTGAACCCGCTTGGATCACATCTAGACAAATAGAAGCAGGGCGGCGAGCCATGGCACGATATGCGCGTCGTGGTGGAAAAATATGGGTACGTATATTTCCAGACAAACCTGTTACAGTAAGGCCTACCGAAACACGTATGGGTTCGGGGAAAGGATCTCCCGAATATTGGGTATCCGTCGTTAAACCGGGTCGAATACTTTATGAAATGGGTGGAGTATCAGAAATTGTAGCCAGAGAAGCTATTTCTATAGCTGCGTCCAAAATGCCTATACGAACTCAATTCGTTATTGCGGGATAGGGATATGGAACGAAAGGAAAGGGGCCTTGTGATGAAAAAACCGCAGTTTTTTTATTTCTGGACAAACAATCTTTTTTTCTTCGCCCTTTAGTTAGTTAGCATTGAAAGAAAAAAGAGAAAAATAATAAGAATGATATGATTCAACCTCAGACCTATTTAAATGTAGCGGACAACAGCGGGGCTAGAGAATTAATGTGTATTCGAATCATAGGAGCTAGTAATCGCCGATATGCTCATATTGGTGACGTTATTGTTGCTGTAATCAAAGAAGCAGTTCCCAATATGCCTCTACAAAGATCAGAAGTGATCAGAGCTGTAATTGTACGTACATGTAAAGAACTCAAACGTGACAATGGTATGATAATACAATATGATGACAATGCAGCAGTTGTCATTGATCAAGAAGGAAATCCAAAAGGAACTCGAGTTTTTGGTGCGATCGCTCGGGAATTGAGACAGTTGAATTTTACTAAAATAGTCTCATTAGCTCCTGAGGTATTATAAATAGATTCTAAATAAATACTAATAGATGAAAACATAATAAAACATAAAAAAAGGGAGTAAGATATCTGAACTGAATTAGATTCCATTAATTAGTAGAATGTATTAGTAGATTGTTTCTCACGCATATACCTTTAATAATTCATGAAAAAAAAAGAGTAGAGCATGCTGATTATATAAAAACCCGGAGGCACAAATAATTATAGTTCATCATGGGTAGGGACACTATTGCCGAAATAATAACTTCTATACGAAATGCTGACATGGATAAAAAAGGAACGGTTCGAATAGCATCTACAAATATCACTGAAAACATTGTTAAAATACTTCTACGCGAAGGCTTTATCGAAAATGTGAGAAAACATCGAGTAAGCAATAAATATTTCTTGGTTTCAACTCTGCGACATAGAAGGAATAGAAAAGGGCCATATAGAACTGTTTTAAAACGTATCAGCCGACCCGGCCTACGAATCTATTCCAACCATCAACGAATTCCTAGGATTTTAGGAGGAATGGGTATTGTAATTCTTTCGACTTCTCGAGGTATAATGACAGACCGAGAGGCTCGACTAGAAGGAATCGGGGGAGAAATTTTGTTATATATATGGTGATCTTTATGATCTACGAATTGCATCCGTAGGAAAACTTCCTATTTTTTTTTTGAAAAAAGAGGAAGGGTTGTCTAATATCACTCCTACTCCATGAGTTGATAATTAAAGGGGTTACCTGGAATGAAAGAACAAAAATGGATTCATGAAGGTTTAATTACTGAATCACTTTCCAATGGTATGTTTCGGGTTCGTAGTGACTTTTCAACATTCCTCTCGTTCGGATACAATCGGAGGTTAAAAATTTCAAGAGACTTATTTTCTTTTCTTCGAAGGAGTAGATTCAAAATTAAAATTAAGGAGTAACAAAACAAATATGAAAATTAGGGCGTCCGTTCGTAAAATTTGTGAAAAATGTCGCCTGATCCGCAGGCGGGGACGAATTATAGTAATTTGTTTCAACCCGAGGCATAAACAGAGACAGGGATAATTTTTTTCTTAAATCTTAAAAGAGACTCTCCAAAAGACTCAAAACAAAAATAAAGGACCCATTTTGACATGAAAATGATATATCCGTATATTTATGACTCATATTTAGGAGATGATAAAATATGACAAAAACCATAACAAGAATTGGCTCACGTAGGAATGGGCGCATTAGTTCACGTAAGAATGGACGTCGAATACCAAAAGGGGTTATTCATGTTCAAGCAAGTTTCAACAATACCATTGTAACAATCACAGATATACGGGGTCGGGTTGTTTCTTGGTCCTCCGCCGGTACTTGCGGCTTCAAGGGCACAAGAAGAGGGACGCCGTTTGCTGCCCAAACCGCAGCCGCAAACGCTATTCGTACAGTAGTAGATCAGGGTATGCAACGAGCAGAAGTTATGATAAAGGGTCCTGGTCTTGGAAGAGATGCAGCATTACGAGCCATTCGTAGAAGTGGTATACTATTAAGTTTTGTCAGAGACGTAACCCCTATGCCACATAATGGGTGTAGGCCTCCTAAAAAAAGGCGTATATAGAAATAAGAATTGAGAATTGAACGAATTTCAAGAGAAAGAAATGATTAAATGATCGGATCAAATAATATGACTCTGTTTCGAGAGGAAGTAGCAGTATCTACTCGGACACTACAGTGGAAGTGTGTTGAATCAAGAGAAGACAGTAAGCGTTTTCATTATGGACGTTTTATTCTGTCTCCGCTTATGAAAGGTCAAGCCGATACAATAGGCATTGCGATGCGAAGGGCTTTGCTTGGAGAAATAGAAGGAACATGTATCACACGCGCAAAATCTGAAAAGATACCACATGAATATTCTACCATAGTAGGTATTGAAGAATCCATACATGAAATTTTAATG